TTATTTATTTTTTTTTAATCCTCTTGGACTTGCGGTCGAGTTTTTTTGTCGATTAAAAAAGCTTTTCGAATTTTCGGCTAAAAGAGATTTACCTAATGAAAAAGCTTTTAAATATGCTAAATAGCCTTTTCTTTTCCAAATATTTTTACGAATAGATTTTTTTGAGATAGACGTGCGTTTTTTAGGAACTCCCATTTTAAAATGCAAGGGTTTTTAATTATGTGAGTTGGATGTGAAAGACATCTAATATTTATCTTGATCAGTTTATAGTAGAAATTGTTAAATTATAAATAAAGTAATATTTTATTTTATGTTTTCTTTTATATAACTTTGCTTTATAGTTATCTCTCGGAAATAAGAAAAATTATGAATGTTTAAAATAAAAATATTAAGGGGGCGGATGTAGCCAAGTGGATTAAGGCAGTGGATTGTGAATTCATCACGCGCGGGTTCAATTCCCGTCGTTCGCCCGTATTGAACGAAAACATAAAATAAAATATAAATTAATTATGAATACAAAAGACGCGACTAAATAATAAATAAACCCATAAAAACTTTTATTGTAATGAAAAATATGTAAATAAAAGAAAAGACTAAAGGATAATAGAGTCATTAATAAAAATAAATAAAAATAAAGGAGCAGTGCATCATGGATGGGATTAAATATTCAGTATTTACAGATAAGGGTAATAGATTACGGAAGAAAAATCAATATACTTTTAATGTCGAATCAGGAGCAACTAGGACAGAAATAAAGCATTGGATCGAGCTATTCTTTGGTGTAAAGGTAATAGCTATGAATAGTCATCGAATTCCGGTAAAGAGGAGAAGAGTAGAGCATACAATGAATTTCAGACGTATGATCATTACAATTCAACCAGGTTATTCTATTCTACCTCTTAAAAGCTTTTTAAAAGAAAAGAATTTTAATCAAAATAAACATATTTAATAGCATGGCGATAGATTTATACAAAACTTCTAATTCGAGAACACGCAATGAAATCATAAAAAGTAAAGCAAAATCCAATCTACGAAATAATTTGACCTATGGACAACATCGTTGTAATAAAGGGCGTAATGTCAGGGGAATCATTACTTCAAGGCATAGAGGAGGAGGCCATAAACGTCTCTACCGTAAGATTGACTTTAGACGGAATGAAAAAGATATCTATGGTAAAATCATAACCAGAGAATACGATCCTAATAGAAATGCATTCATTTGTCTCATTCATTATGGGGATGGTGAGAAAAGATATATTTTACATGCTAAAGGAACTAAAATTGGAAATACCATTGTTTCTGGTACAAGAGTTCCTATAAAAATAGGAAATGCCCTACCTTTGAGTGCGGTTTGAACTATTGATTTGCGTAATTGGAAGTAACCAATTAGGTTTACTACAAAGCCTAGAAATTGATCACTGATCCAATTTAAGTACCTCTAAAGGATAAACCTCAACAGAAAACTGAAGAGTAATGGCAGCAAGTGATTGAGTTCATTAGTTACTCATATAAAATTTTTGACTCTAAAGATATCCTAATATGGAGAAGACAAAGTTGTTTTAAGCACTGACAGAACCGGAAGCACCCCCTCTTCCAAAGAGAGGAAGACTAATTATTCGCGTTTCGTTTGATGGTCAGAGGCAAATTTAAAGCTAATAGGTAATAATTCTAAAGATTTCCACGGGAAAAAGTAGAGATGTCTCCTACGTTATCAATACAAAATAAAAAATAATATGTGGAAGTATCAACGTAATTTCATAGAGTCATTCGGTCTGAATGCTGCATGAAGAACATAAGCCAGATGACGGAACAAAAAGACCTAGGATGTAAAAGATCAGAATATTAGTAATAGTGATTAAGGCTATATACACTATGGGATATCTCATTATAAGATTTATACTATTTATATGATATAGATAATAAATAAAATATTTATTTATAGTACTTTATAGTATAAGATAATAAGATATCACAGAATCTACATCCAGAAAGCCGTATGCTTTGTAAGAAGCTTGTACAGTTTGGGAAGGGGTTTTTATTGATAAAAAAGACGAATCTACTTCAACCAATATGCCCTTGGGCACGTCTATACATAATATAGAAATAACACTTGGAAGGGGCGGACAATTAGTTCGAGCAGCGGGTACTCGAGCAAAGCTGATTGCAAAGGAGGGCAAATCCGCCACATTAAAATTACCTTCTGGAGAAGTTAGGTTGATATCCCAAAACTGCTCAGCAACAGTCGGACAAGTGGGTAAGGGTGGGTTGAACCGGAAAAGTTTGGGTAAAGCCGGATCTAAACGTTGGTTAGGTAAGCGTCCTGTAGTAAGAGGCGTCGTTATGAACCCTGTAGACCATCCTCATGGGGGTGGGACGGGGAAGTCCCCAATCGGTCGAAAAGAACCTACAACCCCTTGGGGTTACCCTACGCTTGGAAGACGAAGTCGAAAAAAAAATTAAATATAGTGATAATTTGATTCTTCGTCGTCGTAAATAGAAAATAAATTATATTTCTCTATTCATTTATCTTAAAAAAAATGGGGGGGAGGAAGCTGTGACAGACTCACTAAAAGGAAAGCCTTTTGTAAGAAAGCCCTATGTAAGAAAGCCCTATGTAAGAAAGCCTTTTGTAAGAAAGCCCTATGTAAGAAAGCCCTATGTAAGAAAGCCCTATGTACTAAAAAAAAGGGATTTTGTAGCTCTTCATTTATTAAAAAAAATTGAAAAGCTTAAAACAAAAAAAGAAATAATAAGAACTTGGTCCCGGGCATCTACCATTATACCCGAAATGGTCGGCCATACTATTGCTATTCATAATGGAAAAGAGCATTTACCTATCTTCATAAAAGCAGTTATGCTAGGTCATAAATTGGGAGAATTTTCGCCTACGTGTAATTTCCTAGACCATGGGAAAGGTGATAAGCGATCTCGTCGTTAATAAATTAATAAAAATAAATATAAAATATAGGTACTTATTATTTAATTCAGTAGTAGGAGACGACCTTTATGCTAAATAAAAGGGAAACTGGAGTATACGCTTTAGGTCGATATATCTCTATGTCTGCTCATAAAGCCCGAAGAGTAATTGATCAAATTAACGGGCGTTCTTATCCAGAAACACTTATGATACTAGATCTCATGCCTTATCGAGCGTCATATCCCATTTTAAAATTAGTTTCTTCTGCCGCAGCAAATGCTAGGTTCCTTCTGGGTTCTAATAAAGATAATTTAATTATTAGTCAAGCTGAAGTTAATGAAGGTACTACCGTGAAGAAATTTAAACCTCGGGCTCGGGCTCGAGGGCGCAAATGTACAATAAAAAGACCTACTTGTCATATAAAGATTGTAATGAAGGATATATCATTTTTAAGAATATGTAAATATCGAACTCGGGATTAAAAGACGCAAAAAATTATTAAGTATAAAAATATGATATATCAGCATATAGATAGTAGTGGGGGAGTATGGGACAAAAAATAAATCCGCTTGGTTTCAGGCTGGGTACAACCCAAAATCATTATTCCCTTTGGTTTGCACACCCAAAAGACTATTCTGAAGGCCTAGAAGAAGATAAAAAAATACGAGATTTTATTCAAAATTATGTCAAAAAAAAAATAAGTAAGAACGTCAAAAATAATATGAGAGTTTTCTCTAGCCTATCAGGAATTGCATGTATAGAGATTAAAAAAAGAATTGATTTGATCCAGGTCAGAATATATATGGGATTCCAAAAAGTATTAAAAGAAAATTCAATCAAAGAATTACAGATTAATTTACAAAAAGAATTAAATTCTGTAAATCGAAAACTCAACATTGCTACGACACTAATTTCAAAACCTTATGGAAACCCCCTTATTATTGCACAATATATAGCTGGGCAATTAAAACATAGAGTTCCATTTCGGAAAGCAATGAAAAAGGCTATTGAAAGAACTAAAAAAGCAAATATAAAAGGAATTAGGGTGCAAATTTCAGGGCGACTCGGCGGAAAAGACATTGCGCGCGTCGAATGGATCAGAAAGGGCAGGATTCCCCTACAAACCATTCGGGCTAAAGTTGATTATTGTTCCTATCCAGTTCAAACTATATATGGGATATTGGGCATAAAAATTTGGATATTTATAGACAAAAAATAAGTTATTAATTATAGGTTTAAATTTTATAATTTTATAGGATTTAATAAAAATTAGATTGAACGCTTGATATAATTGTTATGCTTAGTGTGCGACTCGTTTATTTTTTAGGCTTAGGATTCAAAAAAGAAAATCATTCAAATAGTATGAGCTAATAACTAACTCATCGCTTCGTACTATCCCGATCTAAAAAACAGTCAATATATGATGTATTAATCATATCATTGGAGCAACTGAAAGATTTTTTGCATAAACAAAATAAAGACCAATTAAAATTGAAGTTGTGAAGAAAAATAAATTAAAAGGGGTGCAGATAAAAAGGGGAGAGAAAGATAGAAAAACAACCTCAATGATATAGAATTACAATATGTAAGGTCTATGAGTTATCTCGTAAAAGGCAATGTAATAAAGCATTAAGATGCATTCATTCATCTATAAATTTATCTAATTCAGCTATAATTATAATGAAATAAATCTTTTAATATAATTGTCGAATTAGAATTGTAGAATTGAACAAAAAATTAAGGAGACTCGAGACAGTAAAGACTAAGACAATTGACTCAATAATAAATTTAATTAAGAAAGAGCTCCATTGTCAAATTCAGACCTAACCATTAAACAAGAAGTGATGGGAACGATGGAATCCATGAATGTATAAAGTTCTAATGAATTATAATGATTCATTGGCTAGGGATGGCGGAAGTAACCCAGAAAATTTAATCTATTATTATTTATTATAAACAAAGTAAAGAGTTAACCCTACAAATAATAACAAATAAAAAGGATATAGAGTTAATATTCGCCCGCGGAAATTGCACTTTATCGAATTAAAAGACTTGAGCAATCCTATAAAATAAAAGATAAAAAAGTTAAAGTTAAAAGAGCATAATCAACAAATATACAATATATTTAATTCGATTAAATCTATAAAGTAATTATAAGTATTTATATAAAATAATTAAAAATATTATATAAAATAATAAAATAGACAAAATTTATGTGATATTATCTCCTTTATTTTATCTTACTGTAAGATAATATGCTCTTTTTATATTTTATTATATGGAATATAATAGATTTGATTTGTAAATATATTTTTAATCCGTTGATTCGTGAGGAGCTGGATGAGAATAAAATATCACGTCCAGTTCTGTAATAGAGATGGCATTATAGAATAACCATCAACTATAACCCCAAAAGAACCCGATTTCGTAAACAACATAGAGGAAGAATGAAGGGAATAGCCTATCGAGGAAATAATATATGTTTTGGTAAATATGCTCTTCAAGCACTTGAACCTGCTTGGATCACATCCAGACAAATAGAAGCAGGACGGCGGGCAATGACACGAAATTTACGTCGTGGTGGAAAACTCTGGGTACGCTTATTTCCAGACAAACCGGTGACAGTAAAATCTAAAGAAGCACGCATGGGTTCGGGGAAAGGGTCTCCAGAATATTGGGTAGCCGTTGTTAAACCAGGGCGAATACTTTATGAAATGGGCGGAGTAACAGAAAATATAGCCAGAAAGGCTATTGAAATAGCAGCATCCAAAATGCCTATACGAACTAAATTTAAAGGATAATAAAGGTAAACCAAAGGACTGTAAATGAAAAGAGCGAAAAAAGTTAAAAAAGTTAAAAAATTATCTCTTTGCATATAATTAAACGGACATATTAAAAGATGATTCAAACCCAGACCTATTTGAATGTAGCAGATAACAGCGGGGCTAAAAAATTAATGTGTATTCGAATTATAGGAGCTAGCAATCGACGATATGCTTATATTGGTGACGTTATTGTTGCTGTAATTAAAGAAGCAGTACCAAATATGTCCCTAAAAAAATCAGAAGTAATTAGAGCTGTAATTGTACGTACCTGTAAAGAACTCAAACGCAGCAACGGCATAATAATACGATATGATGACAATGCGGCAGTTATCATTGACCAAAAGGGAAATCCAAAAGGAACTCGAGTTTTTGGTGCGATCGCCCTGGAATTGCGACAGTTAAAATTTACTAAAATAATTTCGTTGGCCCCCGAGGTTATATAATTATCAATAGAATATATAGATAGACGCAGCCATAATATAGTTAGATTATAATTTATAATATAGTTAGATTATAAAAAAAACTTATTAGTCGATTTTGTATCATGTATATACCTTTTAAAATTCAAAACCTATAAAAAAGTAATAAAAAGCATGTTGATTATATCCAAGATGGAAGGCATCAATAATTTTATCCCATCATGGTTAGGGACACGATTGCTGACATAATAACGTCTATACGAAATGCTGACATGGCTAGAAAAAGAGTAGTTCGGGTAGCTTATACTAATATTACTGAAACCTTTGCCAAAATCCTTTTACGAGAAGGATTTCTCGAAAACATGAGGGAACATCGAGAAAGCACCCAATCTTTTTTGGTTTCAACACTGCGATACAGAAGGTATAGGGAAAGTCGAAAGGTTTTAAATTTAAAACGGATCAGTCGACCGGGTCTAAGAATATATTCTAACTATCAAAAAATTCCTATAATTTTGGGCGGAATGGGGGTTGTAATTCTTTCTACTTCTCAAGGTATAATGACAGATCAAGAAGCTCGACTAAAAAGAATAGGGGGAGAGATTTTATGTTATATATGGTAAGCCCGAGTATATCCAAATTAAATACTATAAACGAACTTTTCACTAAAATAAAAGGTAAGTTCCTTTTATTTTATATTACTTATTAATATTTTTTATTAATTAATATCTTTAGGAGGTTTTACCTAAAATATAAAATGAATGGTAGAGATAAAAAAGCAATTTATGAAGGTTTAATTATTGAATCGTTTCCCAACGGGATGTTCCGGGTTCGTTTAGATAACGAGGATCTTATTTTAGGTTATGTTTCAGGAAAGATTAGGCGCGGTTTTATACGAATAGTATTAGGAGACAGAGTCAAAATTGAAGTAAGTGGTTATGATTGCTTCCGAGGGCGTATAATTTATAGATTCCCCAACAAGTCTTCAGAGGATTAGACGGGGTTACCCCTTAAAATCCCTTAAATTACTTTGATGGTAATACGGGTCAATAGTATAAAATTCATTAAACTATTTTATTCGAAAAAGTAAATTAAAAATAAAAGTAAGGGATGACAAATATGAAAAAAAGGTCTTCTGTTCGTAAAATTTGTAAAAAATGCCGTCTAATACGTAGACAGGGGCGAGTTCGAGTAATTTGTTACAAATCGAAACATAAACAAAGACAGGGATAATAGAGAATATAAATAATATAAAAGAGACTTTATAAAATATCCAATTTAAAAATTAAAAAGTAATAAATTTTTATATAAAATGGATATATCCATATATCTCTAACTCCTATTTATGCGATTATAAAATATGGTAAAAAAGATACTGCGTTTACGTAGGAATCGAAGTGTTGATTCACATAAGAATAAGCGTAGAATAACAAAAGGAATTATTCATGTTCAAGCAAGTTTCACTAATACCATTGTGACTGTTACAGATGTAAAAGGTCAAGTGGTTTCGTGTTTCTCTGCGGGTGCTTGTGGATTTAAGGGTAAAAGACGGGGAACCCCTTTTGCCGCTCAAACCACAGTAGGAAAGGCTATTAATACAGTAGATATGCAACGAGCAGAAGTCATGATAAAAGGTCCTGGCCGTGGAAGAGACGCAGCATTGCGAACTATTGGCCGAAGCGGTATACGATTAACCCGCGTACGAGATGTAACCCCTATACCGCATAATGGCTGTAGGCCTCCTAAAAAAAGACGTGTGTAAATAAAATATTAATAATATTTTATTGAAATTATTTATTTTTAATCCTATTAGATCTAATTTCTCTTATTTTAGCTGACTATTAATAACTGCGTATTTTCATTAATTGGATCTTTGAGTACTTTGATTAATGAGCATCCCTTTTCTTGATTGACCACCGCTTTTATTAAGCCACAGGAAGTCAAATGCAGACTGCCTTTCGAGTTAAGTTAATAAAGCATTTTTTTAATTCAACTTATAAAGATAAAAATCGCGCTCTGTAGGATTTGAACCTACGTCATCGGGTTTTGGAGACCCGCGTTCTACCAAACTGAACTAAGAGTGCTTTCTTATGAGAATAGATAATACTGTAAAGAAAAATAATATTTTTTGAAACTAAAATTTATATTGTATATTGTATGCCTATGATTATCATTATCTAGATAGTATATCATAAAAATGACATCTTCCTTATGTCCAAAAGCAACCTAATCCCGCATTACTGCTCAAAGGATAATTAATGGATAATTAATAGGTAGGGATGACAGGATTTGAACCCGCGACACTTTGTACCCAAAACAAATGCGCTACCAAGCTGCGCCACATCCCTTTAATTGGTCTACCAAGCCATTCTCTAAAATTCCTCCGTCTATTTAATTAAAGTAGTAACTTTTCTTTTTAATTCGAAGAGAAGAATAAGACAAGAAGTAAAAATAAAAGTTTAGTAAAAATACAAAGGAGGCTTATGACCAAGGATAAAAAGATCCGAATAACAGTTACCTTGGAATGTAATAGTTGTATCCAAAAAGATCTTCTTAATCTTATTAATAAAGGTGTTTCTAGATATATTACTCAAAAGAATCAACACAAGGCGCCTCAGCGGTTGGAATTGAGAAAATTCTGTCCCTATTGTCACAAACATACAATCCATGGGGAAATAAAAAAATAGATCGAACCTAGCGCCTGCGTGGTACCTTTGTAAACGAGGGATTTTTTAATTAAATTATAATATTTTTTAAATCATAAAATTAATAAAAAGATAAGATAAAATAAAATCTTAATATATGTATGTTATTCTTATAATGTTATTCTTATAATAACATATTATCTAAATAATATAAATGAAATAGTATTTTCACGTTAAAGAATAACCCAAATAAAGCATGGATAAAGAAAAATACAAGAGACTCTTGCATAAATCCAACCGATATTCCCATAGGCGTTTACCACCAATCCAATCCGGGGATAAAGTTGATTATAGAAACATCAGTTTAATTAGTAGATTTATTAGTCAACAAGGTAAAATATTATCTCGGAGAGTGAGTAAAGTGACCTTGAAACGACAACGATTAATTACTATTGCTATAAAACAAGCTCGTATTTTATCTTTGTTACCTTTTCATAATAATGAAACGTTTTTTCAAATGAAAAGAGCCCAGATGACACCTAAAAAAAATGATTTTAAAACCCGAAAAAATAAAAAGAAATAGGCTACTCTTTTTATTTTATAAAAATAAATTTTTTTTGATGTTTTAAGTCATTTTTACGACTGTGTCCTACCGGAGCTTGGTCTCCGGTGAAGTTCAAAAAATATACTTCATTAATTATTTTCATTATAAACTATATTTTTGTAATTTTATAAAGACAATTTTTATTTAATATAGCTACTTGTGAGAGTATTTTACGATTAATAATAATTTGGTTCTTGTACAGATCATTTATAAATCTACTATAACTATAAAATGCTTTAATTTTTTTAATTACTGCATTTATGCGAGTGATCCATAAACGGCGAAAATTTATCTTTTTTCTATCTCTATCCCGATAAGACGAATTAAGGGCTTTTATTTGGTGTTGAGTAATAATTCTAGTAAGATTTGAGCGGGACCAACCTGATGCAAATGAACGCAGTTTTGTTCTACGTCTACGAGCTACGTATCCCCGGCTAATTCTGGTCATTTAATAAAAAATTTTTGAGAAATAACTAACGGACTTTCTTGCGTTTGATTTTTCTTTTGTCCTTCTTAATCTATTAATAACAAAACAGATTTTGCCAATGTATAAAAAAAAATTCCAATGGCGTTGGCTACTATAACCTTCCTAACCACAATTTTTATTTTTCGAGACAAAAGAAAATGCCGAAAAAAATAAATTAAATTATACTCAATATCAAAAATAAAATAGTAGTAAAAATTTTATAAAGAATAAAGTGGGTTCCATCGTTTCTATGGTTATTTCGTAAACGGTGAGGTCTTCTCTATACACCGGAGCCTATTTATTACTTCATTTAATGCGTAATTAAATTAACTTCATTTTGGTAACTTGTACAGTTCACACTCTTTGGCTCTACCAATAAATTATATAGTAATAGGTCTTTCACAATGAGATCCACATCTACAGTAACGATATTTAATTATGAAGTTTAGCTGGGTAGCTGACCCTATTAGTCCGTTTTTGCAAGAGTAGTATTCTAATTTTATGTTTTTACAATAAGAATTTCCCCGCTTAATGGATAATCATTTGATACCAATGAGGAATTTCTTGCTCTTAAATAGAGGCGATTTAATTTGTATCAATATAAACCATAAATTTCATACACAATATGGTTTTCATATTTTTATATAGTGAATTAAGTTTTTTAATCCTTTTTATTGGTACAAATCGTTGACACTGAAAAAAGTATTTTTTTTATTTCAGCCCATGATCTAAACGAGTCGCACATACACCCTAGTACATCTTCCTCGACGCTGAGGGCATCCATTTAGAGCAGGTGTTTTCCTAACATTTTTGATTGGCTGTCTTGTATTTCTAATAAGTTGTTTAATAGTTGGCATGTTTAATCATCTACCTAATTGGGTGGTTTAGATCGATCTTAACCCGATCGTTCTATCATTATTTTCTTTATTTTTTTTTCAATATTTTAATTTGGGGTTGCGTCCATAAATCATACAAATAAAAATAAGGTAAAAAAACTATTAAAAAAAAAGAATTATCAACAAACCCCGGATTATTAGGCTTATTAAAGCCTAAAAAGATTTATCCATAGAAGATAGAAGGTCCCTTAATATGAATTATTAATTTTATTTCCATTTATTTTACTCAGCGCGGAGTAGAGCAGTTTGGTAGCTCGCAAGGCTCATAACCTTGAGGTCATGGGTTCAAATCCCGTCTCCGCAAGGTATTTACACCCAGAACGGTTAAATACCTTTGCTACAAAAAAAGGTTGTGATAAAAAACGCTAAAATTTTTGTGTTCTTACTGCAGTTAAATGATCTGACGTTTTGAAAAACATAGTTGACGTTGAGTCAAAACTGCTGGATATATACCCTTTGCATCGAATCTTTTTGATAATAAAATAGTAGCTTCGAAATGAATAAATGTTGTAACATGGGCAAAGTCTATCAAATCGTCTACAGGTACATAAACTGCTTAAATCTAAGTTATGAACCCCTTCTTAGTAAAAATAATTATTTCTTGTAAGTAACCTATTCCGGTACTAAAGGTGAGTTTATAACCCACAGCAAAAGTAATTTATTTAGGTATTTAAATTAAATAAAGAATAAAAATACAGTCTAAATTTTTATATAATTTTCAAGATTGATTCTTTACCTATCTAAAAATTATATGGGTATCTCTCTATACTTCAAACATATATTCAAACATATATAATGTATAAAAAAATAAAAAATGGATTTATGTATCGAGAGCCAGATTTGAACTGGCGACACGAGGATTTTCAGTCCTATGCTCTACCAACTGAGCTATCCCGACCACTCCCCACGCACCATTCTGATTTTACTATAAATTTCATTGTTGTCAGTATTTACATGTAAAATGGACTCTATACTTATTCTCATACAATTAAAATTATAATAAAAATGAATCAATGGAGTAAATTATTAAATTATTTTGCAGACAACTCCATTTGTTAGAACAACTTCCATAGAGTCTATGCACCTATCTTTTTTTCCTTCACTTGATTTATAAATATTTCCTTGTTTTAAAGGGAAAAAAGATTTGGCTCAGGATTGCCCTTTTAAATAACAAATATCATAATTAAGATAAAAAAATCCATAATATTTTAAAAAGTATAAATTTTGTTTTTATATTTCTACAATTACAATTAATTTTATTATTCTCTTTTTAGTACAATACTTCTGTTGATTTGGTTTTATTTTTAATTTAGTTCGGTTTGAGGTTCTATTTTTTATGCAATATTATATAAATTATATAAATATAATTTAATTATATATTAAGGTCTAAGGTAAAATTTAATTAAAATAATATAAATTAAAAATTAATATATAAATTTAAATTAAGTATAAGGAGTGTTTAATGTCGCGTTATAGAGGGCCCCGTTTCAAAAAAATAAGTCGTCTGGGAGCTTTACCAGGACTAACTAATAAAAAGCCTATAACTGAAAATATTCGTAGAAAACAACTACGTTTCAGGAAAAAATCAAAATATTGTCTTCGTTTAGAAGAAAAACAAAAATTGAGGTTTCATTATGGTCTTACAGAACGACAATTACTTAAATACTTCCGTATAGCTAGAAAGGCCAAAGGGCCCACCGGTCAAGTTTTATTACAATTACTTGAAATGAG